ATTGGAAATGCATTTTCGAGAATTTGGCTCCGTACCACCAAGGGTTTGATCCTCACGCTTGAAAGATAGCCCAAAAATTCAAGGAAATGATTGGATAATTGGGTTCTATAAATCCTTCTTGGATGAAACCACAGCGAAAAATGCCCTTGCCAAAAAGTGACAAGGTAACATTTCCATTTATTCATGAAAAGTGACGTCCCTTTTGAAGCCAAGATGAATCCTCTTTGATACCTAATAGAATACATGCAAGGCTCCTTGACCAACCATAGGTTCACCTGAAAACCCTTAACTAAGACGTTCACAAGACGTTCTATTTTTCCATAGAAATAGATTCGTTCAAGAAAAACTCCAGAAGATGTTGACCGGAAATGAGAAGATTGGTTACGTAAAAATAAGAAAATGGATTCATATTCCCATACATGAGAATTATATAAGAATAAGACTAATCTTTGATTTCTTTTTGAAAAAGAAGAAGGGGCTTTCTTTGGCCTAATACTACTAAGAGTATTCCAATTACAATACTCGTTGAGAAAAAATCGTAATAAATGCAAAGAAGAGGCATCTTTTAACCAATAGCGAAGAGTTTGAATCAAGATTTCCACATGGACAGAGTGGGGTATTAGTATATCTAATAGAAGATTTAAATGTGAAAAATTGTCCTCTAAAAAGGGAAATATCGAATGAATTGATCGTAAATTCTGAGATTTTACTATCTTTTTCCCTTCTAGATTTTTCCCTTCTAGACAAGATATTAATCGTAGAGAAAATGGAATTTCCACAATCAAAGCAAACCCCTCAGATAGAATTTGAGAATACAAATTCTTGTTGCGCGTCAAAAAAGGATTTTTCTTAGAATCATTAGAAAAAAAAAGAAAATGATTCTGTTGATACATTCGAATAATTAACCGTTTCACAATCAGTAAACTGGATTTATTTCCATAACCCGGATTTTCCGACAAAATTGATCTACTGAAACCACGATCATGAGCAAATGTATAAATATACTCCTGAAAGATAAGTGGATATAGGAAGTCATGTTGTTGAGATCTCTCTAATTCGAAATATCTTTGGATTTCCTCCATTTGAACTTCTACTTGAATCAAAGGTAGAAGGTTTTTTGGGTTATCAAATGATACATAGTGCGATATAGTCAAAACAAGGTATTCTAATTCTAGTAAAAAAAGATACCTCGGAGACAGGTAAACTTATCAGCAGATTTTCCACTCTCTCTTTTTCCATTTATCTCATTTAATTCGTCTATGTTATAGGATAATAAGATGGTTAGAAATCTTTTATTTTTGAAACCTAATCGCTCTTTTGATTTCGGAAAAAACTTTCTTTATCAATATACTGTTTCTTTTACACACACATCTCTATTCCATAATAGAGAATGCCAATAGTTAGGATTCATTTCAAAAATATAGAATCCACTCGTGAGGGGAGAAGCCCTTCCCGTATCAGGCACTAATCCATTTTTAACGTCTAATTAGATCGGGAAATTATTCAAATTAAGAACAGAAGCTGGTTGCTTTTTCTTTCTGATAATTAATTGAAAATTGAAGACATAGGGCCCCTATCCATTTATTCATTCGACCTAATTTCATTTTGTTCCGTTCCAAAAATTCGAACAGGTTTTTGTACCGATCCAAAAAAAATGAAATATCCTCAGAACTCCCCATTAATACGACATGCTATTTTTTCCATTTATTCCCTTTCAGGATCAGTCGCGGTCTTCGAAACCATACCAATGATATGGACGAATTTCTCACTTCATCAAAATGTGTAAAAGATTCTAGTCGCACTTAAAAGCCGAGTACTCTACCGTTGAGTTAGCAACCCGAAGAAAATATGGATTAAAGAAAATTTCAGCAAAACAAAAAGGGGTATCGATAGAATCAAAATCAATTCAATTTAAACAAAGAGAAAGGAGATTCTACGAGCTAATCAAACTAAAAAATAGACAAAAACTGATTTTGAATCCATTCGAAAGATCAAAATGAATTGATTAGATGAAAATACAAGAAATTCTCAGATAAAAGAAAAAAATATACAAAAATATACAGAATTCGAAAAATTGATAACGTTAGGGGACGAAAATAAATAGACCCGGTTCACTTATCACGATGAATTATATTTGTTCACTACACTGTTGTCAATATAAATGTTGAGAAAAGAATAGAGTAGAAGGGGGGTAAATCAAAAAAACAAGCATGGAAAAATTATACAAAGTTATATACAAGTCGCTACCCCCCCACCACGGTATTTCTTTAATTGAATCTCATTTGATTAGACGAAAGTTCATTAAAAACTTCTGCTTTCTTTAAAAGATTCTCAACAGTTTCTGTAGGTTGAGCCCCTTTCTCAAGGAAATAGAGAATAAGAGGAACATTTAAATAAGTTTGATTCTTCATTGGATCATAAAAACCCACTTTTCGAAGATCTTTTCCTTCTCTTCGGGATCGAACATCAATTGCAACGATTCGATAGACGGCTCATTGGGATAGATGTAGATGAACAATACCCCCCCTAGAACCGTATAGGAAGTTTTCTCCTCGTACGGCTCGAGAAAAAATGATTTGATTCGAGGTTTTGTCTATGTATGCAATTCTAAATGACTTAAATATCAAATGAGCCTATAAAATCAATTAGACTATGATTTCAGGCCTTTTTCTTCCTGAAAATCAAAAGAAACCATTCGTACTCATAACTCAAGTTGTATAACTCTCAAATAGCTCAAAGGAAAAATCTTTAGTCAATGTCATTTCTTGAGTGGTCTTTACCCCCTTTTGTTTATCTCGTTTAAAATTCTATTTGGATTCTTTAGTCGAATCTAGTTATTAAGATTATCGATCCAACTCGAAAGGGTCTTTCCTTGTTTTTAGATCCTTTATCCTTATTTTAAATCATTGGGTTTAGACATTACTTCGGTGCTTCTTAATCCTTTAAAAATGGCAGCAACATACCCCCTTTTGATTTCTTTCTATCAAAGAATCCCATGTTGATTCCCCCGCGAGACACTTTGAATGAATCGAATTTGATCAATCCCAACAAGGTTTGTTTTTGAATTGGAAACTTGCTCGAATTGGATCCTTTTGATTGATTTCTATATATGGAAGATACATTTACGAAGTTGTTCCGATTGATTGATTGGCATTTAACCCTAGATCCTTACCCCCCAGAAATGAATTAATCCTTTCTACTCGAGCTCCACCGTGGACTATTTACAACCCAACAAAAACGAAGGATTTAAGTGTAACAGAACAAACAATGTCGAGCCAAGAGCACCCTCATTCCTAGATAATTCGAAAATGGTGGATGTAAAAATCCACAACGGATTCTGTCCTTCAAGTCGCACGTTGCTTTCTACCACATCGTTTCAAACGAAGTTTTACCATAATATTCCTCTAATTTGGAAGCGGTATGGAATTGATTCAATTATGGAATCATGAATAGTCATTGGTTCAACTGTCCATAGACACCGTAATCTAGACTTTTTCTTCTTTTTCTTCCATATATCATATGTGATACGATTTTTCTGAAAAAAGTCTTAGCAAGACAACATCTTTAAGATCCATTAAGAATATATAGATAATATAATGAGATATATAAACAAATCACTTGTTGAATCCGCATCTTCAAGTAACTCAATAGGATTGATTAAACAATTTCCTACTTCAAAAATTTTTATTCTACTTCGAAGGAATCATTCAAACTATTTATTAAATTCAAACGATTTCGAATCGAAATCAAAAATGAAATAATGATGGAAACTTTTTTGATTTAATTTGATAAAAATTCTATAATAAGCATCTACTTTAATCTTATAGTAGAATAGGTCTTTCTTTTTGAATTGACTCATCACTGATTTAATTTAAAATAGATAAAGCGATCAAAGAAAAAAAGAAAGAAAATTTTTCATAAGATGTATAAAAAAGTGATGTAAGTTAAGATTTGAATCTTTATTCTTTTGATCTTAATTACGAAAAGAAAAATTGAAAAAAAAAAGAGATTCAACGAAAAAACATTGACTCTATCTCATATAGAAATATGGTAATTAAATTAATATGGATTCACTCTTATCCACTCCCTTACTTCTTTCTAAGGGAGCATAAAAATGGATCCATGCTGGGACGGAAGGATTCGAACCTCCGAATGGCGGGACCAAAACCCGTTGCCTTACCACTTGGCCACGCCCCATTTCAACCTCGAATCTATACCAAGAAACAATAATATTGGTATTGGTTTTTGTCAACTCCAGCCCCAAAATCTCTATATGTATAGAATACATTGGTACTAGCATTTTAATACATATAGATATAGAATTCAAGAAAATTTATTGATCATTACATAGAATTCAATTAAGATATTGTATGAAAGTATCATTTCTTCTATTCTCCTTTGAGAATTGGAGGATTTTTGATTGAGTGGGTGCAAAGAAAAAGAAGGATTTTTTGTCTACCTTACTTACTTTCTTCCTTTTTCCTTATATCAAAAACTCAATTAAAATGCAATTATCTCCAAGAACAAAACGTCTGTTATGCTTAATATCGTTAGTTTGATCTGTATTTGTATTAATTCTGCCCTTTATTCGTATTCGAGTGGTTTTTTCTTCGGCAAATTGCCCGAAGCCTATGCTTTTTTGAATCCAATCGTAGATGTTATGCCAGTCATACCTGTATTTTTTTTTCTCTTAGCTTTTGTTTGGCAAGCTGCTGTAAGCTTTCGATAAGATCCTTAATTTAATAATAAGAATAATAAGAATATCCTAGAAAATGCATGATTTCGTCGAGAAAAAATTCTAAAAATTGATAAAATCAGATAAGTTTTAGAGTATCAACCCTCGATTCGCACACTGAAATTCTTGGATAGTCGCCATAAATCCGGCTTACGCCCATTTCCTCATTTTTGACCTTTTTTCTAGTGAAAGACCCTAACCCTATTAGGGTCTCGTAGGGTCTCGCCCAAAATCGAATTTCTATATGAAAGAACAATCTTTTTTC